TTCCGGAAATACAGAAACAAAGAAATTCCACGGTCGAACTACCAAAAAATAGAATGGGCTAAAAACGACCTAAATGCTTCACTTTGTTTTGTATTGAAAAGCTATTTAGTAGTTCTTGTGAATCTAATTCATTGAAATTCCGTCCAGTAAAATGGAAGAATTATAAATCTCCAAAATAATAGATAGGAATATCGCAAATAGAGCCATTGCGATACCCATCAAAGGAGTAGTTCCCCAACCGGGAGCTACTTTACCATATTCCGAATTCAATGGTTTCAATAAATCCCCTATAATAGTTCGTCTTGGACCAGATCTAGAACTATCCTCAACGGTTTGTGTAGCCATAAATCCTATTTTGTATTCATTGAGAGCCGTTGACTTTGTATACCATTATATTGTAAATAAATGATCTTATCATAGATCCGTTGTGGTCTTTAAATTATATTAAAATTATATAATAATGGAAACAGCAACCTTAGTTGCCATCTCTATATCTGGTTTACTTGTAAGTTTTACTGGGTATGCCTTATATACTGCTTTTGGGCAACCCTCTCAACAACTACGAGACCCATTCGAGGAACACGGAGACTAGTTGAATTAATGAGCCTCCCAATATTGGGAGGCTCATTACTTCAATTGAGATAATAAAAAATCATTTCATCTTTTTAGTTGGAACTTTAGGCGGTTCCCGAAAAAAGATAGCGAAAAAGATTATTCCTAAAGTCGAGACTAAGAGGAATGTATAAACCAATGCTTCCATAGATTCGATTGTGGTTTACAATTATAGCTTCCATACCTGTTTATTTTGGATCGTCTCCCGGATAACTAAAGAGAAAGAGTCAAAGAAAAGGCAGCAATTCAAATCAAGATTTATCCGGTACCCTATATTATGTTAAACTATGTTAAATCACAAAAATAAAGGTGAAAAGTAAGAAATCAATCTTGTATCAGACTGCTTGTCTTTTTGTAGTCGGATCCCCAAGTTTTTGGAATGCTCCAAATTCTACTTGAGCATCCAAATCTGGGTCAATACCGGCAAAAACATCTCTGAACAAGGTTCTAGCACCATGCCAAATGTGTCCGAAGAAGAAGAGTAGAGCAAACGAAGCATGTCCAAAAGTAAACCAACCCCTTGGACTGCTACGAAAAACACCATCGGATTTCAAAGTAGCGCGATCTAATTCAAAAATTTCTCCCAATTGAGCACGTCTAGCATATTTTTTCACAGTAGCAGGATCACTATAACTGACTCCATTCAGTTCGCCGCCATAGAACTCCACAGTTACACCTACTTGTTCGACACTATACTTCGATTCTGCCCTTCTAAAAGGAACATCGGCTCTAACAATTCCATCTCCGTCTACCAAAACAACCGGAAATGTTTCAAAAAAAGTAGGCATACGACGTACAAAAAGTTCACGCCCTTCTTTATCTTTAAAGATAGGGTGTCCTAACCACCCAACAGCTATTCCATCCCCGTTGTCCATTGAGCCCGCTCTGAATAATCCCCCCTTTGCTGGATTATTGCCGATGTAATCATAAAAAGCTAATTTTTCCGGAATTTTAGACCAAGCTTCTGATAAACTTTGATTTTCGGCTAGCCCAGCACCAACTCTTCGATATATTTCTTGCTGGAAGTATCCCTGATCCCATTGATAACGAGTGGGACCAAATAATTCAATCGGGGTAGTTGCTGAACCATACCACATAGTTCCAGCAACAACAAAAGCGGCAAAAAAAACAGCAGCGATACTACTGGAAAGGACGGTTTCAATATTTCCCATACGTAATCCTTTGTATAGACGTTGGGGCGGACGGACACTAAGATGGAATAGACCTGCTAATATGCCCAATGTCCCTGCTGCAATATGATGAGAGGCTATTCCTCCCGGAACAAAAGGATCAAAACCTTCCACACCCCACGCTGGATTTACAGATTGTACCCTTCCAGTTAGTCCATAAGGATCGGACACCCATATTCCAGGACCATACAACCCCGTTACATGAAATGCGCCAAACCCAAAACAAGCCAGCCCTGAAAGAAATAAATGAATTCCAAAAATCTTAGGTAAATCCAAAGAAGGTTTTCCCGTGCGTTCATCACAAAATATTTCTAGATCCCAATACACCCAATGCCAAATAGCTGCCAAAAAGCACAAGCCAGAAAACACAATATGTGCACCGGCCACACCTTCGTAACTCCAAATACCCGGATTCGTTATAGTCCCTCCTGTGATACTCCAACCGCCCCATGAATTGGTTATTCCTAAACGAGTCATGAAAGGTATAACAAACATACCTTGTCTCCACATTGGATCAAGAACAGGGTCAGAGGGATCAAAAACCGCTAATTCATATAGAGCCATCGAACCGGCCCAACCAGCAACTAGAGCTGTATGCATTATATGGACAGAAAGCAAACGACCCGGATCATTCAATACGACGGTATGAACACGATACCAAGGCAAACCCATGGAAATACCCCTTTATCAACGAAAAATAGACACTATGTAACTTTATTGCATTGGAAAAAAACTATGCTATGGACCTCCCCTTTTCAGTAGATTATCTCGAGGAAAGGATTAAAATATGTTCTATTATTTTAGTAATAATGGAAGAGTTCTGTTTGTAGGAACAAAAAGAAGCAGATCTATTCTATACCCGATAAGTACCAATACGCAATGGTAAGGGGGCGGAATCCCGCTTTCATTTTCTATGAGTGAAAGCATACATATTTGTTCATATCATTCAAAAGACCCATTCTTAAAAATTTTCTTTTTTAGTCATAGTCATATTCATTCTGTCTTCTTTTTTTTTTTATTTTTTGTTATGGAACTTATTAAATTTTTGGATAAACTATGATAAAGGCTAATCTTATTAAGACAATAAACCCATTTTTACGCTTCCACATCAAAGTAAGATATAGTACTTAATTCTTTTTTTCTTTCATTTAATGCCTATTGGTGTTCCAAAAGTACCTTTTCGAAGTCCTGGAGAGGAAGATGCATCTTGGGTTGACGTATAGTGCGACTTGTCAGATATATTGGGTCACATGGGATTCCCCCATTCTCTCCCCCGATCGAGATATCCTCTCTTTCGCCCAAGAAAGATTGATTGAATTATCAAAAATTTGGAGCGTGAAGTGCAATTATATTTATTTTGTTTTTTGGAGGGGGTATCCAGATTAATATTATCAATTAGAATAATTTATGGTTTAGAATAATTTATAGTTGGCTCAATTGGACCAATAAAATGAAGTATCCAGGCTCCGTTTAGAAAAAACCCAATTGGTAATATATCTATGATTACTATTTTTATCATATTCTATTTATAAACAGGAGCGATCTCAAACTGTTTAATCAATCGAGTAATATAACGAATACATTGAATATTTGGCGGAAGACATGAAATAAATTAAAAAAAAGCCATAGCAAAAACACGTGGTATTGGGGCATTTGCCCTATATGTGCAAATAAAAATCGGGCCGATCTTTACTCGGAGTAGAGCATAAACCTAAAAAAATTGAAGAAGCCCATTCCGGAACAAGAAAATGACATCGTGATTTGGATTCGATCTCGATGAAACAATAAATCAATGAGAAGTTCGTTCGATAAGTTTAGTAGATTACTTATATATATATATATATTTTTTTATAGGTAAAGTAAACAGACCAAAACTAATCTTTCTTGAAAAATAGAAGAAAAAAAGCCCTTTGTTAGAAGTTAGAAGGAGCCCACTCTGAAAAAAGAATGAGGGCTGTAATCTACACATTGATTCTTTTTTTTTCGCGATTTTTGGTAAACCGTATGCATCAAAAGGTGCGCGTACGGTTCCTAAGGATACAATTTTATCCTAATCAACCGACTTTATCGAGAAAGATTACTTTTTTTAGGCCAAGAGGTTGATAGCGAGATCTCGAATCAACTTATCGGTCTTATGGTATATCTTAGTATAGAGGATGATGTCAAAGATCTGTATTTGTTTATAAACTCTCCCGGAGGGTGGGTAATACCCGGAGTAGCTATTTATGATACTATGCAATTTGTACGACCAGATGTACAGACAATATGCATGGGATTAGCCGCTTCAATGGGATCTTTTATTCTGGTCGGAGGAGAAATTACCAAACGTCTAGCATTCCCTCATGCTCGGCGCCAATGAGTTTTGTATTTGAGAGAAAAAAGAAGACTATGCCTTCGCCATATGAAATATGACTATTAAGTAATAATAGCATGGCATTTTGAATTCGATATGAGAAATTTGTTTTTATTTTTTTTTTTCAAAAACTATTAGATTATATATCGAAAGAGTAGTATGAGATAAGGGGCATTTCCGATTTTATCTGATCTATCGGAAATCTATTGCAGCGTCACAAACTTTTTTGTTTTCACGCCAGAAGGCTAATTATGTTATGAAAGAATACAAAAAAAAAGAAACTTTGGGATTGCTGAATAAAAGACTAAAACTAAATAAATATATAAATATAAAGCAACGGAGCCATCATAGTATTTTTTAACTACTCCAAAATAAAAGGAAGGATGGTTATTGGATTATTTACCGATCAGGGTCTGGTCTGATAGACCCTATATTTTTTGTTTCTTCGATGGGAGGTAAAAGCGAATTCCATTGTAGAGCCGTATGCAATGCGAAAAAGATGCCTGTACGGTTGTTCAATTCTATCTTGTTTTTCGTATTATTATTCTTTATTTTATTTCTTCTCTTTGATTTATCTTCGAGATAGAAGAACCATTTATTATGTTATATAATCAGGGTAATGATCCATCAACCTGCTAGTTCTTTTTATGAGGCACAAACGGGAGAATTTATCCTGGAAGCGGAAGAACTGCTGAAGTTACGCGAAACCATCACAAGGGTTTATGTACAAAGAACGGGCAAACCCTTATGGGTTGTATCCGAAGACATGGAAAGAGATGTTTTTATGTCAGCAACAGAAGCCCAAGCTCATGGAATTGTTGATGTTGTAGCGGTAGAATAAAAAATAGCAGGGATTTCGCGCAAATACGCAATTTTAAATTTTATCTTCTTATATCTTATATTTAATATATCTATTAATATAGAATTATTAATATAGAAGTAATGCCTAATCATCCGGTTAGGATCGATCTAAACCAACTCATTATGTATACGAGTCAACATGCCAACTATTAAACAACTTATTAGAAAGACAAGACAGCCAATCAGAAATGTCACGAAATCCCCCGCCCTTGGGGGATGCCCTCAGCGACGAGGAACATGTACTAGGGTGTATGTGTGACTCGTTCAGAGCATGGACTGGGACAAAAGAAAAGAACCAATTTTTCCAGTATCAGTGGTCAGTACCAATAAATAGGATAAAATGGAAGAACTCCATTCACTATCTAAAAAGGATCTATCATATCCTTCTATTGTGTATCAAATTTTATGGTTTCTATTGGTGTAAATCCAATCGTCTCACTTTTCAATTTAAGATGAGAAAGAATTTCCCATTGGTAGCAAATGGTTATCCATTAAGCAGGGGAAATACTATTTAAATTATTAAATTAAAAGGCAGAAAGATTATGCCCTTACTCTTGCAACAACGGACTAACAGGGTCAGCTACACAGCTAATCTTCATAATTAAATATCGTTACTATACTATATAGGTAGATCTCATTGTGAAAGACTGATTACTGGATAATTCATGGGTAGAGCCAAAGAGTGTGAACTGTACAAGTTAACAATAGCATTGATTAAATGAAAGAAAGGGCTCCGGTGTATAGAGGGGACCTCGCCGTTTAAAAAGTAACCATAGAAACGATGGAACCCACGATTTTTTTATCCATTTAGATTTACTACTTTTTGTTTTTATTTAATATGCTTTTTTTAATATCTAGTATCACTATCAATACAATTTCTTATTTCGATGTGAAATGCCTAGAAAAAAAGAAAAAATTGTGGTCGGGAAGGTTATAGTAGCAAAAGCCATTGGAGTTTTTATTTTATACATTGGAAGAATCCGTTTTGTTATTAATAAACTAGGAAAGGAATAACTGAAAGAAAGGAAATCAATTAGTTATTCATCGAAGTTTCATTTATTCAATGACCAGAATTAAACGAGGAAATATAGCTCGGAGACGTAGAACAAAAATTCGTTTATTTGCATCAAGCTTTCGAGGGGCTCATTCAAGACTTACTAGAACTATTACTCAACAGAAAATCAGAGCTTTGTTTTCGGCTTATCGGGATAGAGGTAGGCAAAAGAGAGATTTTCGTCGTTTGTGGATCACTCGGATAAATGCAGTAATTCGCGGCAAAAGCGTATACTATAATTATAATAGATTAATACACAATCTGTACAAGAGGCAGTTGCTTCTTAATCGTAAAATACTTGCGCAAATAGCTATATTAAATAGAAATTGTCTTTATATGATTTCCAATGAGATTATAAAATAAGTATATTGGAAGGAATTCATCGGAATGTTTTAAATTTAAAATGGAGTTCACTGGAGAATTAACTCCGGGAAGGTAGAATAGAAATTAGTATGATAAAATATATAATAATATGATAAAGTCGTCAAAATGAACAAACAACACGTTCAATAAAAAAAGATTTTTTCTTTTTTTTTCTTATGATACGACAATAAAATCTGGATTCGCGAATTTTTCGAACAAAATATCAATCCGCCTTTGAATTCGTATTGGAATTGTGATTCAAGTGAAGAGTAAACCTATTTCTTTTTGATTCTAAGACCAGTAGTTCTAGTGGTCGACTCACCTCTTTCAAATTGTTTCTCATTATTAAGAAAAGGTAACAAAGATAAAATACGAGCTTGCTTTATAGCAATAGTAATTAATCGTTGTTGTTTTAAGTTTAATCTATTCATCCGTCTAGATAATATCTTTCCTTGTTCACTAATAAATCGACTAATTAAACTCATGTTTCTATAATCAATTCGATCCCCCGAGCCAATCGGGGGCAAACGCCTACGAAAAGATCGCTTGGATTTAAAATAGAGTCGCTTGGATTTATCCATGATTTGTTTATTCCTTATCCCGAAAATCCTATTTCAATGAGGGATTTTGTTTTGTTTATCTTTAAATATTTTAAATATATATATATAATATATGTCATTTTTAATCTTCCTTGGAAGGGTGACATACAAGTGATCGGATCGGTTCGATTTATTTCTTTATCTCCCCATGAATTGTATGTTTGTAACAAAAGGGACAGAATTTTATCAATTCCAATCGACTAGGTGTATTATGTCGATTCTTTTGAGTAATATATCTGGAAATACCAATACTCATTGATTCCTTATTAGCACCATTTCGATTAGCACTATTTCGAGTACAATTGGTACATTCCAAAATAACGGTTACTCGAACATCTTTACCCTTGGCCATGAACCTCCTTTGGATTTTTGATTTACCCAACTATTCCATTTTCCGATCCAAAGAGAAGAAAGGAGCGAAAAAAAAAATAGAAGTTGCTAACTCGAAATCAAATTATGAAAGATTTCGTTGAAATCAAGATAGTAATAAAATAGTAATAATAAGTAATACAATGATTTCTAACTACATTTGATTTCTAACTACATTTATAATCCCAGTATAGTATTTCATTTTTCATTTAAGTATTTTGTATGATATTGTTGACCTAGCCATCAATTTCCATTTACGTTCTCATTCTCTTATCTTATTAATTAAAATTAAATTTAAATTAGAGTCCCGGCCCGAGTTCAGAGTTTTACTGAAGTTGAATCCACTTTTATTCTTTCTCTTTTCGAACTTATTCTAATTTAATTTTAAAAATTCTAAAATTAAAAGAAGGGAAGGGGAGGGATTAGTCACAGATATTTGATTATATCTCTAATTTTCGTCACCCCTTCCCATGTCAATAACTAGAACTAGAATTAAAAAAAGGAGAATATCAACGCATCTGGGAATAAACGATTGATCTCTATCAATAGACCTGCTAAAGACCCGAACCATAGAGTACTTACTACCGGTGCCACGGAGAGATATGTTTTTAGATCTCGCATTTAAAATCCTCCTTCTTTATTGTAATTTGTAATACATATATGATCAGACGTATATGTAGTTAATGATCACTTATATTTGTATGCGGAATCCCTAATTCAAATTGAAATGTACAACGATCTAATTCAAATTGAAATGTACAATGATTCAGCAGCTATTCCTTTTCTTAAAAAAAAATACGTCTTTTTATGTCCCAGCATTCCCGAAAAATATTATATTCATTTTTTTTAATTTTTAAGCGGGGTTAATTATACGTTACGTATGTATATAAGTCTTTTATTATATATTATAATTAATTATTTATATTAATTATTTATTATAATTAAATATATGTTATATGATATGAGATAAAAAAGAAGAAATGACAAGATAATTTTTGTATATGAATGGAGAAAATAAAGATGTGGAAAACAATACAGGTATTCTCTACAATGACACTGTCGACCAATGGAAAGGGATGTAGCGCAGCTTGGTAGCGCGTTTGTTTTGGGTACAAAATGTCACGGGTTCAAATCCTGTCATCCCTACCTATTACTTATCTTATGAGCCGTAACGAGGGATTAATTGAAATTGATTAAAATTGGGTATAAGCAATCTTTAATTTTACAATATTCTATAATAATAGTAGATGCATGCAAAAATATATTAGGGTTACAAAATATTTATAAAGTAAAGCGCTCTTAGTTCAGTTCGGCAGAACGTGGGTCTCCAAAACCCGATGTCGTAGGTTCAAATCCTACAGAGCGTGATTCCATTCTTGTTATTCTTAGGTCAAAATTACAATGAAATTATTGAACAGCAATCTAAATTTTACCCCCCCCTATGGATTAAAATTAAAACAAGTAGTAGGTCAATAAAAAAAAAGAGATATTAATTAATCAAAGGTCCAACTGATCGCCACGTCTGTATTGTAAATATGCAGTTACAAATAATCCAGCCAAAGTAATAGGAATTAGACCTAAGACAATTCCAAATAGCAAAACTTCAATCATTTCATTTGTTTGAAAGGGGAAAGGGAGAGGTAATATCTATTCTTAAATATTAATTCGTATTGCACATGAATCTCAATGACCAAGAATTGAAAATTGACACGGTAAGAAACTATAGAATATATGGAATACCATGGAAAGATTTCTTTTTTTTATGAATTGTTCATTCAATTAATTTCAAATAAGTCGTATCTTGTTTAAACTGATAAATAGAACTGAAGTTATAGTTAAAACCGCTAGTAGAAAACCGAAATAACTAGTTATGGTAGGCATAAAGAGTCTAAATGAAATATGTTCTTTTTTTATACATATGTTTATAAAGCACTTCCCTAAATTTCAATTTTAGTTTTGAAAGATACAAACAAGGATAAGCAAAAATACCAATTGAAAGAATAAGTTCAATTGAAAGTTTTTGATTCAGCAATTATTATCATTATAGACAGTAATAACAAAAATAGAGTGACATAGGTAATAAATCAACTCATCATCTGTGATATCTAATCATCCCGTGATTCCGAATCAACGGATTAGATTCATTGTGCAACTCTTAAAAACTAATATTACTATACTAATATAGTATTACTAATATTAGTATTTATAATTCTAAATTATATTTATAATTAATAATTATAAATAATAAAAAACTGTGTTGGGTAACTTCATTCTATTATTGAATCGAATATATTGTGTATTTTCGAACCAAGAATGACCTTATAGTATAATGCCTTTTATTACTTTCCTTTTTTTACTTTAATTTGAACTCATTAGATTCAGTAGTAGGCTCATTCACATAATATCTCGAATGAGAAGAAAAAGAGTTTTGAGAAGAAAAAGAGTTTCGAACGATTAGATCCTTCGAAACTAGGTTATACATTTTGTCTTTACATATTTCAAATTAGAAAGCCCCGACCTTCTAATTAGGTCAAGAAAGACCCAAAGGGTCTAATACAACAATGCTTGCATCGCGAATATTGATTATTATTTTATTCCT